TAATACCGGGAGCGGGAGATTCGATTAATCGAGATTCCGAAGCTGAAATTTCTCCTCGACCATCAATAGGTTTAGCCAGGGCATTTATAACACGACCCAAATAAGCTTCACTTACAGGTATCTGAGCAATTCTTCCTGTTGCTTTTACCGAACTTCCCTCTTGTATCATCAAACCATCACCCATTAATACAACACCAACATTCTTTGACTCCAAATTCAAAGCAATGCCTATAGTACCCTCTTCAAATTCTACTAATTCACCTGCCATTACTTCATCAAGACCATAAATACGAGCAATGCCGTCGCCTACTTGAAGTACGGTACCAGTATTTACAATTTTTACTTCGGTATTATATTGCTCAATCCGTTCACGGATAATTTTACTAATTTCATCTGCACGAATAGTTACCATGAATATTTCTTAATTTGATTCTTTGAAAAAAAAAATAGTGCTTATACTCTATACTATAGTAGAATGACTAATTAGTTACTTTTTTCTTTCATCGCTCTAAACATACCAATATTAGCACCGATGGTACGTAAATGTAAGTCATTATTTAAGCAACTATTTAGAGTTCCTAGAGCTCCCTGTAAGGCTTGTTGTAAAACCCGTTGTCGTACTTGATTAATCGCCCTTTGTTGTTCGAAATGAATGGTTTCATTTTTGTAATTTTCCAATTGTTCCAAAGTTGTATAAATTGAATTAATTAAATTCAATTTTTCTCTTTCTATTTCAGAATAGCCATTCACTCGAAACCGATCTGCTTCTGTTTCTACTTTTCTTAAGCGGTCCCGGGCTTTTTTCAGCTGTTCAACGGCCCCTTCCCTTAGTTCTTCTGAATTTCGAATAGTTCTCAAGATTCTCTGTTTTCGATTATCTAATAAATCACTTAATGAAAGTAGATTCTCTTTCCATTCATTTCAAAATGTCTATGATCTCTTCCCGAACCAAACATGAATCTTTCAATTCATTTGGCTCTCACACTCAATTATAGGAAATTTCCCTATCTTTTTTATGTAATGAGTCTATCCTCTCTTCTCTATTTCTATTTCAAAAAAGATTGAAAAATCTTGAAAATGATTATCAATACAAGACCAGAATATTCGGAGGACTCTTCTGACTAAACAAATAATTGTCAGCAAAGTTGTTTTTTTTTTCTTCAAGTCCAAAGAATTCTTATTCATTTATACGTAGGTCATCGATTCCGCATTGTATAAAAGGGGGTGATATTAAAAAAAACACCCGTTTTTACAATTTTTGATGGTAAAGAGGATTCCAGCTATTTTATCGACATGAGTGTTCTATATCGAAAAAAATTCCAACAATTCATTTTTTTAACCATTTCCGCATTAACATAGTGGTAGAAAGAGTACTACACTGCGTTTAGACTTCAAACTGCTTAGCTTTAACCATGGTAATGGTCCAAAATTATTGGTTGATAGAGAATCAAAGTGAATTTACCAATGAATCACGAAATGCTATGGTTCTTAACTATTTTTTTCTTAATTTATTGAGAAGTCATTCGCGGGATTATGCACATTTTCCTAGTTATAACGAAAAAAAGTGCAGTTGGTTGGATCCAATCTATTCTTTGAAAGAAACAACTCGCACACACTCCCTTTCCAAAAAAAACCAATACACCTAGCACTACACTTAGATTTATTGGATTTGTTGCTAAAATATCGGTATTAAACCCGAAACTTCCGGCGGATGGCCAGTAACCCAAGCAAAGGAAAGAATCGGTTATATTTTTCATATGATCTCCTCTCTTATGGATAGACTAATTATCTTTCTACGATTCCTATTTATATATTGTTTATTTTGATTTTTTATGATATTTCTATTCTATATATAGAATTCTAATAAAATTATTCTAATAAAATTCTCATTCCTTACTATATATTAATTATTAGTAATAATATTAATATAATAATCAATTAATATAATAATAATAATATTATATATATTCTATATTTTGAATTGATCAGTCAATTGGAAGATTCCCCATAAGAATGATACTTATTACAATTAGAGATCAGTTCTTTTGTAAATTACAAAATCTCTAGTTGTTTTCAACACTTTCTAAAAAAACTTTCTAAATAAAAAAATGGGGTTCGTTAGATTCAAAAGGGGAAGGAAGAAGGCAAATCAGTATGTTAATTCCTCACCCTTAAATCAGTCCCTACCTTGTGTTCTTGTACGAACGAAGAAATATTTGTAAGAGTGAAATCCTCATAAAATTTGAAAAAGCAAGAACAGCAAAGAAAGCCCGCGGAAAAAAGAATATGTATTTCTATTATTATTTTTTTAAGATTAAACAAAGGGATTCGCAAATAAAAGCGCTAATGCTACAACCAGCCCATAAATAGTCAAAGCTTCCATAAAAGCCAGACTAAGTAATAAAGTACCCCGTATTTTTCCCTCTGCCTCCGGTTGTCGTGCAATTCCTTCTACAGCTTGCCCTGCAGCAGTGCCTTGACCAACCCCAGGTCCAATAGAAGCAAGTCCAACGGCCAACCCAGCAGCAATAACGGAAGCGGCAGAAATCAGTGGATTCATGATAAGTTCCTCGTACTCCAAATAAAAAATAAATAAAAGAAATAGTTAATGATATAATCAACCAATAAATTATGACTTAATTATTCCATTTTTAAGATTTATCCAGTCAAAGTAATTAAGAATTCCTAATTGAAATAAGAATATTTATGGAACTATCCGAATTATTTTTCGTTTCTACCCGCGTAGTTTTTTGCGAATACATATAACTTTTTGTTTTTATCTTACCTTCAAATTTCGAACCATTCTTTATCACAATTACAGATGAAAGGGAAGGGTTTCAGTTTTTGAATCTCTATCTAAATTTAGAGTAGTAGCGGAGCAAAATTAGATATATATCAAATTAGATATATATAGTGAATTCATATATAACTAGTTAATATCTACTATCACATATATTAATATCTACTATCACATATACATGTATTTCTTCCCTCCCGCAAACCAATTAGTTGTGTCTTAGATTCAATCAGATTCTAAAATTTTTATTTGAAACCTCCAAAAAGAAAGAGTTGTCTTATAACAATTCGATTCTATATACCTAGTTTGATCTCCTCACTCACTCCTACTCTATATATTTTTTTTGAATCTTGGTTTTTTTGAAAGTCGTTTCTTCCTTTTATTTATTATTATCCCATATGGATTTATTATTATCCCATATGGATATAATCAATGTAAATCAACTCGTTAGACCGAATCTTTGCATAGAAATATTATAATTGGAGTGAGCTAAATGTAATTTTTGATTTTTTTATCTATGAAAATTGTTTTTTGGTCAATCAATCATTGAATGTGAATGAATGAAAAGAGAATCTGTTCTAGTTCCATATAACATCTTTTTTAATTACACGCCGTAAATGTAAATATCATACAAAATTCTAGACCCCAGTATCTAATTTAATATACTAATATATGCAAATCTAATATCTAATAATAGAATTTATAATCTATATATATGATTTCTATATAAATTTATATATAATCCAATCTAATAATATTAAATAATGTAAAAAATCAATATATTAAAAAAATATATAATAAGTTATAGTTCTAATTGAATGAATAAAACAAGATAAAAAAAAGAATATTCATTCGAGGAAAATACAAAATGGGTCAAACAAAGAGTATTTTTAGCAAAAATAGGAAAAAAGATGATTTAGATAGATCTCTTTCCTATTTTTGCTAAATTTTTTTACAATTCCTCGGTAATCTTTTCTATTTTACTATTACAATAAATCATATATTTATTTTATTTATACTTTAATTTAATGCATCTTTCTTTTTTGGATTGGAGGAGATAACCTATCATTATTCAAAACTTTGAAAATTTCTTTTTATTTTTTCTATTTAAGTAGATTATCGTAAGCTGCACATACATTGTGGCCAGTTAAAAACTAAAAAAAGACTATTTCGAAAACTAGTCAATGATGGCCTTCCATGGATTCACCTATATAAGCCGCAGCTAAAGTAGCAAAAATAAGAGCTTGAATACCGCTTGTAAATAATCCAAGGAACATAACAGGTATAGGAACTATTAAAGGTACTAAAGAAACAAGAACAACTACTACTAATTCATCAGCTAATATATTTCCGAAAAGTCGAAAACTAAGCGATAAGGGTTTTGTGAAATCTTCTAAGATGTTAATCGGTAAAAGAATTGGAGTTGGTTGGATGTATTTACCAAAATAAGCTAATCCTTTTTTTGAAATACCTGCATAGAAATATGCTACTGACGTAAGTAAAGCTAATGCAACAGTAGTGTTTATATCATTTGTAGGTGCAGCTAACTCCCCATGAGGTAACTGTATAATTTTCCAAGGCAAAAGAGCCCCTGACCAATTCGAAACAAAAATAAATAGAAACAGAGTTCCAATAAATGGAACCCACGGACCATATTCTTCTCCAATCTGAGTTTTGCTCACGTCTCGAATGAATTCAAGGACATATTCAAAGAAATTCTGACCGAAAGTGGGAATGGTTTGCGGATTTCGAACAACTAAAATGGTTGAAACCAATAAGATAGCAATTACAACCCAAGAAGTAATAAGTACTTGAGCATGTACTTGGAAATCCCCTATTTGCCAATAGAAATGTTGACCTACTTCCACGGCAGAAATATCGTATAATCTTTTTAATGTGTTGATAGAACATAATAGAACATTCATATTGCCCTGCCCTCTAAAAGAAATAGAACTTGAAAGTGAATTATTTTGATTCAACCATCTCCTTTTTTACCTGTTTACTTTCATTTTCTATTTTTAATATTTACTAATTACATAATATTTCTGTTTGTTCTTTTTATCTTTTTGCGCGATTTTTTAATGGTTTTTAATGGTATAGTAATCGATTCCATAAATCTATGAATCCCCAAACAAATCAAATAATTTTGTTGATTTGATTATTAATCAAGAATTTCGTATATAGCTAGAACGAACGACCCTCACAAATTGCAAATACTAATTTGTTAAGAATTAATCGAATTGAAGCTATAGCATCATCATTAGCTGGAATCGAAATATCTGCCAGATCCGGGTCACAATTTGTATCGATTAAACAAATTGTTGGAATTCCCAAAGTGATACATTCTCGAAGAGCCGTATATTCTTCTTGCTGATCAACGATTATTACAATATCGGGTAAACTTGTCATATATTTAATGCCGCCTAGATATGTTTCTAAGTGGGATAATTGTCTCTTCAACATAGCGGAATCTCTTTTTGGAAGAGAGTTGAATTTCCCCGTCTTTTGCTCTGTTCTCAAGTCCCTGAACTTACGAAGTCTCGTTTCTGTAGTATACCAATTCGTTAACATACCGCCGAGCCATTTTTTATTAACATAATGACATCGAGCTCTTATTGCAGCTCGTGCTACTGAATCGGCTGCTTTTTTTTTGGTACCAACAATTAAGAATTGTTTTCTCCTGCTTGCTGCATCAAAAACTAAGTCACAAGCTTCTGATAAAAAACGAGCAGTTCGAGTAAGATTTGTAATATGAATACCCTTACGCTTTGCAGATATATAAGGTGCCATTCTAGGATTCCATTTCCTAGTACCGTGACCAAAATGAACTCCTGCTTCCATCATCTCTTCAAAAGTTATGTTCCAATATCTTTTTGTCATTTATCCCCACACTTTTTTTTTTTTCAAAAAAAAAATCTAAAAAAACGAGACTTGGTATCTTGAAATAGAAAGAAATAATCGTTCCGATGGAACCTTCTCTTCTACCGAAAATTGGACGTTGATACATAATCAGGCCATTCATTTTTTTCTATTTATTATTTTTTTTTTATCTTTTTTTTATTACTAAATCAAATGACTACATTTAAAGAGATGAATCCGCTCTTTGAAATCATTAAATCCTAGATTTCTGATGTATCGCATAAATTCTTTAAAATGAAAAAATCAAATAATTCTTTGTGGTGGAACAAAATATCTAGAATTTCTACCTCGAATAATTTTTTTTGTTTCCAAAGTAATCTTGTCATCTTTCTTTGGCCTTGAACAGTGCATTATTCTTTTGAATCCGGTACCAACAGGTATCATTCCCCCTAAAACAAGGTTTTCTTTTAGACCTTTCAACCAATCAATACGACCTCGGAGAGCGGCTTTTGCTAAAACTCTAGCAGTTTCTTGAAAACTTGCTTCGGATATGAAACTTTGAGTATTCAGAGATGTTTTTGTTATTCCCAATAATAAAGCTCGGTAACAAATCGTTTCTTCCAAGGCACGCCCCGTTCGTTCGGCTCGTAACAATCCAATTAGTTCGCCGGGTAAAAATACATTAGACATTCCATCTTCTGAAACCAAGACTTTTGATGTTATTTGACGCACAATAATTTCTATATGTCTATTATGGATTTGGACTCCCTGGGATCGATAAACCTTTTGGATTTTATTAACCAAAGAAATACGACTTTGCGCTATAGTTAACTCAGAACCAATCAAGAATCCCCAAGGAATGCCGAGAATTCTTGTTATACGCTCATTCCAAGCGTTAATTCTCTTTTCTAGGTTCATCGATATTGAATCAATCGAGCGTACTTCTAATACCTGTTCCACTTTTGGAAGACCTTGTGTTATATCACTGGATCTCGATTTTTCATATATAAATGTAACTAATATATCTCCTTCATAAAGCATTTCTCCATAATGGCCATGAATAGTTGCTCTTGGAGTTGCCAAATAAGGGTTAGCTAATCTTACTACTACATAATCAATTTGAACAGTTAGAACTTGACCCGATTTTAGGTGTGGTTCATTTTTCGTTTGAGCTATACATACATTTTCACAAATAAATTGCCCAAGACTAATTATTGTAAACGTTTTTTCACAATAATTATGATGGAGAAAATGCCAATTCAAATAGAATGGATTTAAAATGATGTTACTGTATAGATCGGGCTTCAAAATTCTATTGTTTTCGTCCATTAAATAATATTTTATTACTTGAAAAGTTTCCTTTAATTTGTCAAGTTGCAAATTTTTAGTTATTGAGATTTTATTATGAGTTATTAAATGGTAAAATGAATAAAAATTTGTAACTTGAAGGGCTATTCCTAAAGGGCCTAACGAATTCTTAATTGGAATTATAGGATCTCTTTTAAATTTATTAATTCCAACTTTGATTTTATTGTGATTTTTTAAATTGTTGAATGGTCCCATTTGAAAACAATTAGATGATGACAAAATTATCAAAGATCGGTATTTCTTATTTCTATTCAATAACATACGAATAGTTCCGTGATTTTGGCTAAGTGATTGTTGAATTTTTGGCTTGGAATAAATAGAATAAAATGGATTGATATGATCCGACTCATTATCGGAGATCAATTCTGAACCGGACGGATCATTTCTTTTTCTGATATACGAAATACAAGATTTAACTAAGTCAGTTCTTAGGAAATATCCAATCAAACCATTTGTACTTACTTCAACAAAAGAAG